AATTGGACATCTAATTCTAGAATATTCCTGTCAACAAACAACAATTTTAATAATTAAACATGAAAAAAACTACTCTCTCATTACAGGATAGGGTAGACTAGTTCTAATAACTACAATTATTAATTAACTTATAGTAACTAATATAATAATGAATTAATAATTAATTAATGAATTAATAATGTTTCATTTTTTAATAAACTTTCTAACTATAATATAACTCGTAATAATAAAAAGTCATTATAATGGTGGTTACCATTTGCTTTTTACAAATAAAAAGAATATCTCTATTCTACACCGAAAACGAAGACTAAAACTTTAGTTTAGTGAAAAAAGCCCCTTATCGGATTTGAACCGATGACTTACGCCTTACCATGGCGTTACTCTACCACTGAGTTAAAAGGGCCCTTTGTATTCAATTCATGAATTATAGCCATTTTCATTATGAGTTTACTGCACTGCATACTGCAAACAAATACAAATATAAATAATATATGTATATATCATGTACATATCATATACATAGGGGTTTCGTTTATATTTATAAAGTAAAGGATCAATTCGATTTACCCTCAAAAGGTGAAGCGAGTCAATTTTATTTTAATAATGCAATGAATTGTTTCAAGACCGACCCCGCCTGTTTCCTTTTACTGACCAATCAAAACGAGATTTACTCGATTGATACATGTACCAATCTGACACTGACATAGATTCAATAGATTTTATTGAATTATGTGATGAAGGTATTCGTACCCTGAACCGAATTTTTATAAATATAAAAAAGTAAAAAAGAGAATTTCTATCGTTTTTGAATTTTTTGACTTAATGTGAGATAGTGATATGCATGGCCTATTTTATCTGAACAATGAAGGAAGCAACGAGTTTTAAGTTAAAATTAATGAGTGAAGATTAAAATTAATGAGTGAAGAAGAAAAGAAATTAAGTGAGTTTTTACACCCTTTTCCGTTATGCTGGACCAATCACTGCCTGGACGGACAGAATCCTATACCTCCTTTCGCTATATTCGCTATACTATATATAGTATTTTATATAAATACAAATTAAATAAAATAAAGCAAAAAAAAAATAAATAAATGAAAATTGGACGGTTCATTTATTCTTATCCAATAAAAAATTCTATGGAATCATAACACAAAAGTAGAAAAGAGTGTTCGGATTTAGTCATATCATTAGATTATATTGACAATTCCAAAAAACTATACATACTATCATCAACTATACATACTATCATCATAGTATGATGACAGTCGGGCGGATATGCCCCTATCGTCTAGTGGTTCAGGACATCTCTCTTTCAAGGAGGCAGCGGGGATTCGACTTCCCCTGGGGGTACTACGAAAGGAAGTTGATTATGGATTATCCATAAGCCTAGAATGAATTCTTCCTGGGTCGATGCCCGAGCGGTTAATGGGGACGGACTGTAAATTCGTTGGCGATATGTCTACGCTGGTTCAAATCCAGCTCGGCCCAAAAATTCGCCGCTCCATAAATATGATATAACTAATGATATAATAAATTTGTCCTCCATAAAAATGGAATCCTTCTCTTTTACGGATCAAGCATTTTTTTTTATGTATCCATGTTTTTTTGATTCATTCTGATCTTTCTAAGACTCTAGATTGGTAATACATAATCAAAGATTATGAAAAGAAAAATAGTTTTTTTCGTTGAAAGGTTGATTATCCATTTTTGGCACTAAAAAAACATGGGTTACTAGTAATCTGTGTGACTTTGACTATAGTCCATATCTCTGTGTTACTTTCAGTATAGTCCATATCTATGTGTATATAATATCAGTTAGTATATCATTCATGTCTCTCTTACAACACTACGAAGATACAACACTACGAAGAAAATAAAATGGTTTTTTAAAACCATTAAGAATAAAACTATTAAGAATATGTATACCATACACCTCGCTGGGATTGTAGTTCAATTGGTCAGAGCACCGCCCTGTCAAGGCGGAAGCTGCGGGTTCGAGCCCCGTCAGTCCCGAACTAGGATCCGATCCGTTAAATAAATTTATCCATTTATTTAACGTGAAAAAAGAAATAGGGAGCAAGAGCTAATACCCAGCGGGATCCCTATTTCTTTTGTTTTTATTTCGTATTTATCATCAGACAAATATGGGAATTTCCATTTCTTTCATTAGTGCCGATTGATAAGAGAGAGACATAACATAATAGTTAGATTCGTACAATCGGTAGTATTCTTATATTTACTTTACTATTTGAATTTAAGAGATACTTGTCCACTTTTGTTTTTCAATATTCTTGATGAATAAAATAGAAAAGAGTACCCCTTTTTACCGGAGTACATATGCAAATTGTATTCGTTTATTGTATGAGACACAACGAACTTAACATAAGTGCCTCGACAGAGTACTTGTCAGGGTAAATGAAAACCCCTTTGAGCTCCAACTTTTTTTTTGGGGGGGGGGTATCCTCAATGACTAATTGGAAACAATCTATCTCATTTTCATTCAAATAAACTAAATTGCACACTTAATTTTTTATGTATGCCTTCCAGTTCCAGTCCCAATTGAAGGAAGAAATACTAATAAAATAAAAGAGGAGAACGAGTAACACTCCTTTTTATTAAATTCATTGGAATTATATTCGATTTTTTCTACTTAACTCGTCCTTTTTCCATCTCACTCCTACTCTTTTCTTTGGATCTGTGTGAGAATACCATACCAGTCATATAATACCTCATAATTGTATGTATAAGTATAATATAACGAAGGAGGAATATATAGGGAAGACGATAGGGTTGGGTTCTTTATAGAAAAGAAAAAGTGGAAAAGGATGTAAATTTCCTGATCCAATAAAGAATCCTTTTTCAGATTTAGTATAGATAAAGGATCTTACTATGTTATACTATTCAATTCTCGACGATGAATTTATTTGATAGATCGTATATTGTTATTCATAATACTGATCCGATTCAGTATCATCAGGATGCAATTCATCCCATTGAATTTACAGGAATCCAATTTCTCATCTCTATGGGATTAGATCCCGAGTTATTGCGAAGTAAAAAAAATGAGATTATGGAAGTAAATATTCTCGCATTTATTGCTACTGCACTGTTCATTCTAGTTCCTACTGCTTTTTTACTTATCATCTACGTAAAAACAGTCAGTCAAAATGACTAATTTGATTGAAACTTGAATTATTAGTTCTTATCGATGATTGAAGAAAGGAATTCAAACTTCAAGTCTTAAACGAAATGATCTGGCTGGAATCATAAGTATCTGAGATAGTAGTATCTAAGCCTAGACTAGATAGTATGGTAACTATTATATAGTATATATTATCATATTCATTATTTTCATAGAAAGTTGTATTGTATACGGATATAGACTTTTTCCTATAAAAAAAAAGCCCATATCTAGATCAATATACAATATGTATGTACATGGATTAGATGTATATCTAAATAGTACATCAAAATAGCAGCCCAATTCTTTTTTTTTTGGCTACATTTACCTGTGTGTATTTCAATCGATCCAAAATAATCGAAAGCCAACTGTTCTAATTCTTAACCTATTTTAGAATTTATTTATATAGGATAGATCCTGAGATCCATCAAAAGAATCAATGGAGCAAGAATAATACGGGCGTATACTAATCTATTAGAAATTTAAAAATAAATAAAAAAAGAGAAAAGAAAACGAAACCAAAGAATTTTTTTTTCTTTTTTTAGATTTCCCACCACAAGAAGCTATTGCTTGATCCATTAACAGAAAACATGATCCGCGGAGTTCTATTCTATGATAATTTATTCAGATTTGTAAAAGGGAATAGGTTAATAGAGTGGACTCCTCTCCATTCCATTTTTTATGCTTTTTTGACTCATCTCATGTCTTAAGCATAAAAAATGGAATGGAGAGGAGTCTAAAAGAAAGGTTAAATACACGATACGTGAATCGTGCAACGAAAGAAGGATCTAATCTTCTTATGTGTAGAACCTCTTTTCTTTGGTTTGAACAACAACTAGTCACTTACAATAGAAAGTATGTAAGAAAGTATGTATTGCCATAATCTAATTAGATTAGCGGAACGACTTTATGTTCTCTTAGAACAGTAAAAGTAAAAAAAGAGGGAAACAAATAAAGAAAAAAATAAAAAACCCATTTCTGGTTTTTGTTCATTGTAATATCCATAATTCTGGTAAGAACTGGTTTATTAAAATAGAATGTTTAGGAAGAATCCGGTTGAAAAAATTTTCCTATCATGCGTAGATTTGAGTTTCGGAATAGAACTATAGTAAAGTAATCATTCATTGTTTGATCGAATGGTTATTATTCATTATTGTATTTTCTTATTCATTACTGTATTTCAGTATAATTTTGAAACAGAGACATTCTTAAAAAAGAAAAAGCTTCGCAAAACGCTCAATTAAACAATTCATACAATTAAATTAAAAAACTAGTAGTACCCCTCCCTAAAGTCCACTCCTTCCCCATACTACGAGTGAGAGGGAAAATGTAAAGACTACCATTAAAGCAGCCCAAGCGAGACTTACAATATCCATATGAATTATGTCTCCTATCTCTATGAAGGAATTATTTAATTATTGATCAATAATCATAGTGGAATTAATGGCGCAGAGTCAAAATATAATTCTGACTTAAAGCTATTAATGAACCAATCCAATGAATCTACTTGTAACAATATTCTAAGATTTCTGGTAGAATTTTGAAGTATAAGTCTTAAGTACAGATATGATACACATACCTTTTCTTGAAAAATTAGATAGCAAAGGAATACTTCTATCCTAATGAAATGAAACATGTGGGAATACTAAGACCTATTGTTTGTTACCCTTTTTTTTTCGACTTTTACTTTTACTCTATAAAAATAAGAGTTGACCGACTATCCTGATTGAATGTTTGATTACTCAAAGACCCTCGTGAGTCTGGATACAAAGTTTCTTCAATCCTTTCCACAACTCTTAAATGGATTTCCCATCAGCCTATCCAATCTAATTCCAGATGGAGTCAGTAGACGCAATTTTAGTAATGGTAGTGAAAAATAATTAGGAATTCTTGATACTCTTTCGTACAATCTCTTCTTCAATCCTAGGAGAAAAATGGATTGTCTTTTAGGAACCTTTGGATACTTTCGACCTCTGATTTTCGTCGTTCTGAATCCCAGAATTGACTCTCACTATTAAAAAAAAAAAAAAAAATAGTGAGAGTCAATCATATTACTAAGTAAGACTCACTTCATCCCTATTTGTATCGGTTTGAGCCACACCCAAGGACCAGATTTTGAGAAAAAAAACTATCGATAGGCTTATACTTCTCCGGCTCCGGGGACAAAATTCGTCGAATTAAATCAGTAGAATAAGAAATCCCCCGTTTTTTGTTGATCAGGCGACACCCAGATTTGAACTGGGGATAAAGGATTTGCAGTCCCCTGCCTTACCACTTGGCCATGTCGCCAAATCCGATCCAAATCTCAAAAAAATATAAAATAGGTAAAAAAAGAGTATTCATCCATATTCTTTTACTAAGATTCTATTACTAATTCTTTTCTTTTTTTTTTTATCCAATCCAATTATTCTCTTCGATTAGTTATCACACCCCTTAAAAACTCCCCTTCTCTTTCCATTGAGAAGGTCAAAAATGGATTTTCGGTCACAGACTGAAAAATTTAGTGCAAATTGGAACCATTAACTATTTTTTTTTTGAATTAGTGAAAAGTTCTTCAATTTGTATCTAAAATTGTTGCCTTTCCTTACTGGCATAACAAATCAATTTAAATATAACAATATATATGATATGTGTATATGTAAACCCACACCCCAAAAACAAAAATTGTTACACATATACCGGGACGAGTCTTTTTTATGTACATATCCCATATCCTTATAGGGAATCGTCGTGCTTTTTTTTTCGTTTTCTATAATACAATAGAAAAAGTGGAAATTATGATATAGTGTGACCTTACTTCTGTTGCCACAAGCAAAATTGCTATAAAAAAAAGATGAGATGAGATATGTGGATAGGTGGATAGGTGGATAGCTATACCGGCATATACTTTACTTCGGAAATATTATTCCTATTACGCAATTCAATCATATTCCATAAATCCATATATTCATATATTATATATAGTAAAAGTCAAATTATATTTATATATAGTAAAAGTCAAAAAATCCGAAATTTTTTTTTCAACATGAAATAAAATTAACTTTAACTAAAGGGGAAACCATATTACTACTGGCTTTCTTTATCTCATTCATAGAGATTCGATTTCATTCTGAATCCATTTATTTTTTTGGTACCCAATCAATCTAATCGTATTATCATAATAATAGGTAGAAGTTGGATGAATTTTTATATTCTATATAAGACTCCATAAGTGTAAGTGACGGAATTATTCTGGGAATGCTTTATAAATTCATTTCCATTTGTACCTGTCGCAAATTCGAACTTGTCTTGCGTCGAAAATGCTCTTCATTCCTCTGTCTCATTTCCGTTCTCATACGTATGAAGTATATTTACGGGGTTGTCTAAAATTTCATGTGATTCAGTAAACAGAATATACATTCCATCATTGCGAAATCGATCCATATGGTTCGATAAATAGTGAGCTAATAATGGGATTTTTCGATAAAGGGGAAACTGAAAATGAAGATGCTCTGGAATGATGGAAATGAGGGAATGTCCACAATACCTGGATTTAGTCAGATCCAATTTGAGGGATTTTGTAGGTTTATTAATGAGGGCTTGACGGAAGAATTTCATAAGTTTCCGAAAATTGAAGACACAGATCAAGAAATTGAATTTAAATTATTTGTAGAAAGATATCAATTGGTGGAACCCTTGATAAACGAAAGAAATGCTGTGTATGAATCACTCACATATTCTTCTGAATTATATGTACCCGCGGGATTAATTTGGAAAACTGGTAGAGATATGCAAGAAGAAACCGTTTTTATTGGAAACATTCCAATAATGAATTCCTTGGGAACCTTTATAGTAAATGGAATATACAGAATTGTGATCAATCAAATATTGCAAAGTCCTGGTATTTACTACCGTTCAGAATTGGACCATAACGGAATTTCTGTCTATACCAGCACCATAATATCAGATTGGGGGGGGAGATCAGAATTAGAGATTGATAGAAAATCAAGGATATGGGCCCGTGTGAGTAGGAAACAAAAAATATCTATTCTAGTTCTATCGTCGGCTATGGGTTCGAATCTAAGAGAAATTCTGGATAATGTTTGTTACCCTGAAATTTTATTGTCTTTCCTTAATCTGAATGATAAGGAGAAAAAAAAGATTGGGTCAAAAGAAAGTGCTATTTTGGAATTTTATCAACAATTTGCTTGTGTAGGCGGGGATCCGATATTTTCTGAGTCCTTATGTAAGGAATTACAAAAGAAATTTTTTCAACAAAGATGTGAATTAGGAAGGATTGGTCGACGAAATATGAACCGTAGACTGAATCTTGATATACCTCAGAACAATACATTTTTGTTACCACGAGATGTATTGGCTGCTGTGGATCATTTGATCGGAATGAAATTTGGAATGGGTACACTTGATGATATGAATCACTTGAAAAATAAACGTATTCGTTCTATAGCGGACTTGTTACAGGATCAATTTGGACTGGCTCTTGTTCGTTTAGAAAACGCAGTTCGAGGAACTATATCTGGAGCAATTCGTCATAAATTGATACCGACTCCTCAAAATTTGGTAACTTCAACTTCATTAACAACCACTTATGAATCGTTTTTTGGCCTACATCCTTTATCTCAAGTTTTGGATCGAACTAATCCATTGACACAAATTGTTCATGGGCGAAAATTGAGTTATTTGGGTCCTGGAGGATTGACGGGTAAAACTGCTAGTTTTCGGATACGAGATATTCATCCTAGCCACTACGGACGTATTTGTCCAATTGATACGTCCGAAGGAATCAATGTTGGACTTATTGGATCCTTAGCCATTCATGTGAGGATTGGCCATTGGGGATCCATAAAGAGTCCGTTTTATGAAATATCTGAAAGATCAAAAAAGGAGGCACAGATAGTTTATTTATCACCAAATAGAGATGAATATTATAGGGTAGCAGCTGGAAATTCTTTGGCCTTGAATCAGAGTATTCAGGAAGAACAGGTTGTTCCGGCTCGATACCGTCAAGAGTTCCTGACTATTGCATGGGAACAGATTCATCTTAGAAGTATTTTTCCCTTCCAATATTTTTCTATTGGAGCTTCTCTCATTCCTTTTATCGAGCATAATGATGCGAATCGGGCTTTAATGAGTTCTAATATGCAGCGCCAAGCAGTTCCGCTTTCTCAGTCCGAGAGGTGCATTGTTGGAACTGGACTGGAACGTCAAACGGCTCTAGATTCGGGGGTTTCCGCTATAGCCGAACACGAGGGAAAGATCATTTATACTGATCCTCACAAGATTATTTTTGCAAGTAATGGAGACACTACTACAAGTAACGGAGACAATACTATAAGTATTCCATTAGTTATCTGTCAACGTTCCAACAAAAATACTTGTATGCATCAAAAACCTCAAGTTTCGCGAGGTAAATGCATTAAAAAGGGACAAATTTTAGCGGACGGTGCGGCTACAGTTGGTGGGGAACTCACTTTAGGAAAAAACGTATTAGTAGCTTATATGCCATGGGAAGGTTACAATTTTGAAGACGCAGTACTAATTAGTGAACGTTTGGTATATGAAGATATTTATACTTCTTTTCACATCCGTAAATATGAAATTCAGACTCATATGACAAGCCAAGGACCTGAAAGAATCACTAGGGAAATACCACATCTAGAGGCTCATTTACTCCGCAATTTAGACAGAAATGGAGTTGTGATGCTGGGATCTTGGGTAGAAACAGGTGATATTTTAGTAGGAAAATTAAGGCCTCAGACGGCAAACGAATCCTCGTATGCTCCAGAGGATAGATTATTAAGAGCCATTCTTGGAATTCAGGTATCCACTGCAAAAGAAACTTCTCTAAAACTACCTATAGGCGGAAGAGGGCGCGTTATTGACGTGAGATGGATCCGGAAAAGGGGGGGTTCCAGTTATAATTTAGAAATGATTCGTGTATATATTTCACAGAAACGTGAAATCAAAGTAGGTGATAAAGTAGCTGGAAGACATGGAAATAAAGGTATCATTTCCAAAATTTTGCCTAGACGAGATATGCCTTATTTGCAAGATGGAACACCTGTTGATATGGTCTTCAACCCATTAGGAGTACCATCACGAATGAATGTGGGACAGATATTTGAATGTTCGCTCGGGTTAGCGGGAGATCTGTTAAAAAGACATTATAGAATAGCATCTTTTGATGAGAGATATGAGCAAGAGGCTTCGAGAAAGCTAGTGTTTTCTGAATTATACGAAGCCAGTAAGCAAACAAAAAATCCATGGGTATTTGAACCGGAATATCCGGGAAAAAGCAGAATATTTGATGGAAGAACAGGAAATCCTTTTGAACAACCTGTCTTAATAGGAAAGTCCTATATTTTAAAATTAATTCATCAAGTTGATGATAAAATCCATGGACGTTCTAGTGGACATTACGCACTTGTTACACAACAACCCCTTAGAGGAAGGGCAAAGCAAGGGGGACAACGAGTAGGAGAAATGGAAGTTTGGGCTTTAGAGGGATTTGGTGTTGCTCATATTTTACAAGAGATGCTTACTTATAAATCTGATCATATTAGAGCTCGTCAAGAAGTACTTGGTGCTACGATCATTGGAGGAAGAGTATCTAACCCAGAAGATGCTCCAGAATCTTTTCGATTGCTCGTTCGAGAACTACGATCTTTAGCTATAGAACTGAATCATTTCCTTGTATCTGAGAAGAACTTCCAGATTAATAGGAAGGAAGCTTGATCTGAATGAATCAGAATTTCTATTCTATGATTGACCGGTATAAACATCAACAACTTCGAATTGGCCTAGTTTCTCCTCAACAAA